ATAAAGTCATATTTCTGCACGGCCCGATCAATAGTTCAAGTCACACACTCCCATAATCCATTTTCTCTTCATAGAATTCCCTTCAACTTTTTATAAAAAAAAAAATAATACAATATTGTGTAGTTGAAGGGAAATATCCAAATACATGTCTTATTTTTTTAATAATCCATATTTATAGCAATAAAAGACTATCGTTCCTTCACCAAGTAATAAGATAAATTAGTAATTACAAATATCTAGAATCTATATTATTTATAAGGGACCAGAAATACCTTGCTTACGTATCATTAGGAAATGCATTAACATAAATACGGCCGTAAGAAGAGGTAATACAAAAGTGTGTAAACTATAAAAACGAGTCAAAGTGGATTGTCCAACACTAGCACTTCCGCGTAATAATTCTACAAGAGGCGATCCTATTACCGGAATAGCGTCGGGTACACCTGTTACAATTTTGACTGCCCAATAACCAATTTGATCCCAAGGTAAAGAATAACCTGTTACACCAAAAGATGCGGTCAATACAGCCAGAACCACACCAGTAACCCAAGTTAATTCGCGAGGTTTTTTAAAACCACCGGTGAGGTATACACGAAATACGTGCAGGATCATCATTAGGACCATCATACTTGCCGACCATCGATGAACTGATCGGATTAACCAACCAAAGTTAGCTTCAGTCATTATATATTGAACAGAAGCAAAAGCATCAGTAACAGTTGGACGGTAATAAAAAGTCATAGCAAATCCCGTAGCTACTTGTACTAAAAAACAAGTAAGAGTAATTCCCCCTAGACAATAAAATATGTTGACATGCGGAGGAACATATTTACTAGTTATATCATCTGCAATCGCCTGAATCTCAAGACGTTCTTCGAACCAATCATAAACTTTATTGAGATAGGTAAACCAAGGTTACTCCCCCTCCAAGAACTGTATATGAGAATTTCATCTCGTACAGCTCAAACAAAAAAAAGACCCAAATCAAATACTGATTGAAACGGATATGGAATATAAAGTTTTAAACTTTTCTCTCATTCAATATTATTTAAAGATATGAAAGGGTCAAAACGCGAAAGCTCTTCTTTGTGGTTAAATGCCAAAAAATCAAGCCAGCTCATTCGTCTTTATGTTGTGTTGATCGTTACAGGCCTCTTGAATCTTCTAGATTACCTATCTTTATTGTCTTTTTTATTTGGTATTTGTATGGAATGGGAATGCGTATTTTTTCTTGTTTTCTTTATTATTGATAGGAATTCTCTTGTTAAGACCCTACTTAACTAATCAATTAAAACCTCAGATTCATACGAGAACCACGATAATTCAATGAAACCTTCAACGTCCAAAGTTCACTGAGTGAGAACCATTGGATCATCACTTATTCAATCAAAAAATAGCTATAATGACTAAAAACATAAAATACAAAGAAGCGCTTGTCCTTTGATCCAAATAAGAGTTTAAAAGCAGAAAAGGATTTTGATTTATTAACGTTTATAAGATAGAACGGAAAGAAGTCCGGTTACGAGGTCTGAGTATTAAGTATGAATCATAGTTCGAATGCTTTGTGATCTATTTGATCTATTTCGTGCTCCAGATACTCGAATGAATATCCGACGAATTAAAACCATCTTGATAAAGATGACAGGCCCCATTCTCTGTACTATCCATAGGGTCAATTCTAACAAGTCACACACTCATATTCCGGAAATATACAATGCAGAAAAAAAATTTCGCGGTCGAACTACCAAAGGAAAATAGGCTAAAAATTTTAGACCTACATAATTTACTTTTTTATATCGAACTAAAAGCTAGGACTTCAATATTCTTCTCAGTCTAATTCACTGAAATTCCATCCAGTAGAACAGAAGAATTATAAATCTCCAAAATAATAGATAAGAATACCGCAAATAGAGCCATAGCAACACCCATCAAAGGGGTCGTTCCCCATCCAGGAGCTACTTTACCATATTCGGAATTCAATGGTTTCAATAACTTCCCTACAGTAGTGCTTCTTGGACCAGATCTAGAACTATCCTCAACAGTTTGTGTAGCCATAAATCTTATTTTGTATTCATTACGATCTGTTGACTTTGTATACCATTCCGTTGTAAATAAACGATCTTAGCATAGATCCATTGTGGTCTTTCAATTATATAATAATGGAAACAGCAACCCTAGTCGCCATCTTTATATCTGGGTTACTTGTAAGTTTTACTGGGTATGCTCTATATACTGCCTTTGGGCAACCCTCTCAACAACTAAGAGATCCATTCGAGGAACACGGGGACTAGTTGACGTAATCAGCCTCCAAATATTTGGAGGCTGATTACGTCAATGAAGAAAATGAAAAATTATTTCATTTTTTAGTTGAAATTTTAGGTGGTTCCCGAAAAAAAATAGCGAAAAAAATTATCCCTAAAGTCGATACTAAGAGAAATGTATAAACCAATGCTTCCATAAATTTGATCGTGGTTTACAATTATAGCTTTCATACCTGTTTTGTTTATGTTTACTTGGGAGTATCCCTGCGGATAAAGAAAGAGTCAAAGAAACGGCAGCCATTTAAATCAAGATTCCTAGAGTACCCTACCTATTAACTAAAATCGCAAACATAAACTATAAGAAAAAAGCAATGTTGCATTAGACTGCTTGTCTTTTTGTAGTTGGATCTCCAAGTTTTTGGAATGCCCCAAATTCTACTTGAGCATCCAAATCTGGATCAATACCGGCAAAAACATCTCTGAAGAGGGTTCTAGCACCATGCCAAATGTGTCCAAAGAAGAAAAGTAGAGCAAACGAAGCATGCCCAAAAGTAAACCAACCTCTTGGACTGCTACGAAAAACACCATCGGATTTTAAAGTAGCACGATCTAATTCAAAAATCTCACCCAATTGAGCCCGTCTAGCATATTTTTTAACAGTTGCGGGATCACTATAACTAACTCCATTGAGTTCACCACCATAAAACTCAACAGTTACACCTACTTGTTCGACACTATATTTCGATTCTGCCCTTCTAAATGGGACGTCGGCTCTAACAATTCCGTCTCCGTCTACCAAAACAACCGGAAATGTTTCAAAAAAAGTAGGCATACGGCGTACAAAAAGTTCACGCCCTTCTTTATTTCTAAAGACGGGGTGTCCTAACCATCCAACAGCTATTCCATCCCCATTGTCCATTGAACCCGCTCGGAATAACCCCCCTTTTGCTGGATTATTACCAATATAATCATAAAAAGCTAATTTTTCAGGAATTTTAGCCCAAGCTTCTGATAAACTTTGATTTTCGGCTAGTCCAGCACTAACTCTTCGATATATTTCTTGTTGAAAGTATCCCTGATCCCATTGATAACGAGTAGGACCAAATAATTCTATGGGAGTAGTTGCAGAACCATACCACATAGTTCCAGCAACAACAAAAGCTGCAAAAAAGACAGCAGCAATACTACTGGAAAGGACGGTTTCAATATTGCCCATACGTAATCCTTTGTATAGACGTTGAGGCGGACGAACACTAAGATGGAATAAGCCCGCTAATATACCCAACGTCCCTGCTGCAATATGATGAGAGGCTATTCCTCCCGGAACAAAAGGGTCAAAACCCTCCACGCCCCACGCCGGATTTACGGGTTGGACCTTTCCGGTTAGTCCATAAGGGTCGGATACCCATATTCCAGGACCATATAATCCTGTTACATGAAATGCGCCAAAACCAAAGCAAGCCACTCCTGAAAGAAATAAATGAATTCCAAAAATTTTAGGCAAATCCAAAGAAGGTTTTCCTGTACGTTCATCACAAAAAATTTCTAGATCCCAATATACCCAATGCCAAATAGCTGCCAAGAAGCATAAGCCAGAAAACACGATATGTGCTGCGGCTACCCCTTCGTAACTCCAAAGACCCGGATTCGTTATAGTCCCTCCTGTAATATTCCAACCGCCCCATGAGTTGGTTATTCCTAAACGAGTCATGAAAGGTATAACGAACATACCTTGTCTCCACATTGGATCAAGAACAGGGTCGGAGGGATCAAAAACTGCTAATTCATATAGAGCCATCGAACCGGCCCAACCAGCAACCAGAGCAGTATGCATTATATGAACAGAAAGCAAACGGCCGGGATCATTCAATACAACAGTATGAACACGATACCAAGGCAAACCCATGGAAATACCCCTTTATAAACGAAAAATAGACACTATGTAACTTTATTGCATTGGAAAAAACTATGCTACGGACCCCCCCTTTTTAGGTAATTATTTCGGAGAAAGGATTAATATTTGTTCTATTCTGTTAGTAATAATGGAACAATTCGATTCAAGGGAAGCGGATCTATTCTATATCCGATAAGTACCAATACGCAATGGGGGTGAATCCTATTTTATATGAACCAAGATAGCTATTGTTGTTCATCATTCAGAAGCCCGTTCGTAAAAAATTTACTTTTTTTTATTCTCTCTTCCTTTACTTGTATTTTATATTTTATTTTAGCTTATTCAACTTATGTATTAAATATCATTAATTTAAATATGATTAATAAAGTAGGAAAAAAGGATAATATTATTAAAAAATGAAACCCCAGTCTTACGTTTCCACATCAAAGTGAAATAGAGAACTTTATTCTCTTTTTTTTTTCATTTCATGCCTATTGGCGTTCCAAAAGTACCTTTTCGAAGTCCTGGAGAAGGAGATACATCTTGGGTTGACATATAGTGCGACTTGTCAGATATATTGGGCTATATGGGATTTCCCCATTTTCTCCCTCGATCGAGATATCCTCTGTTTCGCCCAAAAATATTGATTTAATTATCAAAAATTTGTAACGCGAAGCGCAAAAAATAAAGTGGAATTAAATGCAGGGAGTATTTAGATTGATATTAGATTATCAACTTTTTTATGGTTTACGTGATCGGACTAATAAAATGAAGTATCCAGGCCCCGTTTAGCAAAAACCCAATTGATAATTAATATATAATATTTTTATAATTACTACTTATTATGATATGCATTATGATATGCAAAATTATGATAAAAAAATTCTATTAAAAAATACAAAAAATTTAAACAGGGTGATCTAAAACTGTTGATCAAATCAACTAATATAATTCAAAAATTGGTGACTATTTGACAGAAGACATGTGAAAGAAATGAAGTGAAAAAAAAAAGAAGGAGTAGTAAAAAAAAGACGCGGTATTTGGTTCATTTGTTCTATATGTGCAAATCAAAATCGGGCAAATTTTTACTTTTACTCGGGGTAGAGCATAAACCTAAAAAATGGAATAAAAAAAGGAAGAAGCCCGTTCAGGAACAAGAAAAAACCATCGCCATTTCAACTGAATCTCGATGAAAAAACAAATATCAATGAATCCAGTTAGCCGGACAGGCTTAACCAATCGTTTTATTATAGGATTATAATATCTAATAAAAGGGGCCAAAACTTCTTTTCCTTTTAAAAAGGGAGCAAGCCCTTCCCTTAAAAGTTAGAAAGAAAAGCCTTCTATGAAAAAAGGGGGGTTGGAATCGACACATTGATTTTTTCACAATTTTTATTGAACCGTATGCATCAAAAGGTGCCTGTACGGCTCCTAAGGAATAAAAATTTATCCTAACCAACCGACTTTATCGAGAAAGATTATTTTTTTTAGGCCAAGAGGTTGATACCGAAATCTCGAATCAACTTATTAGTCTTATGATATATCTCAGTATAGAAAAGGATACCAAAGATCTTTATTTGTTTATAAACTCTCCTGGCGGGTGGGTAATATCTGGAATGGCTATTTATGATACTATGCAATTTGTGCGACCCGATGTACAGACAATATGCATGGGATTGGCCGCTTCAATAGCATCCTTTATCCTAGTCGGAGGAGCAATTACCAAACGTATAGCATTCCCTCACGCTTGGCGCCAATGAGTTTTTTTATTTTAGAGAAAAAATACTATGCCTTCGCCACCGGAAATATGAATTAGTTAAGTAATAATAGCATGGCACTTCGAATTCGATATGAAATTTTTGAGATAAAAAAAAATAAAATTAGATTATATATTGAAAGAGTAGTATGAGAGAAGGAAGGGGTATTTCAAATTATATCTTACCCTTTCGGGCACATCCCAGCGTCACAAACTTTGTTTTCACACCGGAAGCTTATTTACAAAATTTATATTAAAAAAGACACTTTGGGATTGCTTAATCATAGACGAATCAAAAAAATGATATATAAAGCAACGGAACCATCATAGTATTTTTTTAATTTTAACTCCTACAAAAAAGAAGGATGGTAATTGGATCATTTATGGATCTGCGTATAATACAACCTATATTTTGTTTTCGTTCGCCGACAGGAAAGGTCAAAAAAACGTAAATTCCATTGTGGAGCCGTATGCAATGCACAAAAAAAGCCTGTACGGTTTTTCAATTTTCTCTGCTTTTTTGGTTATCTCGCCTCATTCTGCGAAATAGAAGAACCTTTTCTATTATACATCAGGGTAATGATCCATCAACCCGCTAGTTCGTTTTATGAGGCACAAACGGGAGAATTTATCTTGGAAGCGGAAGAACTACTAAAACTTCGCGAAACCATCACAAGGGTTTATGTACAAAGAACGGGCAAACCTATATGGATTGTATCCGAAGACATGGAAAGGGATGTTTTTATGTCAGCAACAGAAGCCCAAGCTCATGGAATTGTTGATCTTGTAGCGGTTCAATAAAAAATAGGAGCGATTTCATGCAAATCTACAATTTATAATTTTATATCTTTTTAGATTAAAGGTGTATTTTCATATTCTCTTCAATATATTTTTTTTATATTGAAGAGAATCTTGAAGAGAAGTAATTCATAATTAGCCGGTTAGAACCAATCTAAACCAGCCCATTATTTATATGATTCCGCATGCCAACCATTAAACAACTTATTAGAAATACAAGACAGCCAATCCGAAATGTCACGAAATCCCCAGCGCTTCGGGGGTGCCCTCAGCGACGAGGAACATGTACTCGGGTGTATGTGCGACTCGTTTAGATCATAGACCTGAGACACAAAAAGGAAATTATTTTTTAAATTTCAAGGATCAGTACCTTTGAATAAAATAGAATGTAGGAACTCGATTCATTATTTAAAAAAGATAGATTGTTCATATATTCTATTGTGTCTGAAACTTATGGTTTACATTGGTGCAAATCCAATCAACTCCATTTTTTAGAAAACCCCCAATGATAACAAATGGTTATCCATTAAGCGGGGGAAATTCCATTTTTTATTAAAAAGATTCCACTCTTGAAAGAAAATAACGGACTAACAGGGTAAACGACCAAATCAAATTTTAAAATGAAATACCGTTACTGTATAAAGTGGATCTCATTGTGAAAGACCTATTACTGGAATATTCATGGGGTAGAGCCAAAGAATGTGAATTGTACAAGTTACCAATAGTATTGATTAATTAAAAGAAGGAGCTCCGGTGTATAGAGAGTACCTCACCGTTTTAGAAGTAACCATAGAAACGATGGAACCCACTATTTATCCATTTATATTTACTACTTTTTGTAGTTATTCTATTTTTGATATTAAGTATCAAGAGAATTTATCCTTCCAAAGCAAAGGAAAAAACCTAGCAAAAAATAGTGGTGGGGAAGGTTAGAGTAGCAAAAGTCATTGGAATTTTTTTTTATACATTGGAATAATTCGTTTGGTTATTAATAGACTAGTAAAGGGTAAAAGAATAACTAAAAAAAGAATTAGTTATTCATCAAAGTTTGATTTATTCAATGACTAGAATTAAACGCGGATATATAGCTCGGAGGCGTAGAACAAAACTTCGTTTATTTGCATCAAGCTTTCGAGGGGCTCATTCACGACTTACACGAACTATGACTCAACAGAGAATAAGAGCTTTGGTTTCGGCTCATCGGGATAGGGGTAAAAGAAAAAGAGATTTTCGTCGTTTATGGATCACTCGAATAAATGCCGTAATTCACGAAATGGAGGTATTCTATAGTTATAACCAATTTATACACAATCTGTACAAGAAGCAATTACTTCTTAATCGGAAAATACTTGCACAAATAGCTCTATTAAATAGGAGTTGTCTTTATACGATTTCGAATGAGATCAAAAAATAAGGGGGTTGGAGGAAATCCACTAAAATATTTGAAATAGAGTTCTAAGGAGAATGAGCTCGGGGAAGGTAGAGTAGAAATTAGTATAAAAAAAAGTCGTCAAAACAAAATGAGGGTATATAGTCGCTAAAAAAAGAGTTATTCTTTTTCTTTTCGACGATTCTTTTCTTTTTTTTTTTTTTTTTTTTTTTGACAGACACAGACGTAACAATCAAATTTTGATTCTGGATTGGATTTTTCGAACAAAATATTAATCTCTTTTTTAATTCCTTCAGATTGGAATTGTTATTCAATTGAAGAATAAGTCTATTTTTTTCTGGTTCTAAGGCTAGTAGTTCTAGGGGTCGACTCACTTCTTTCAAATTGTTTCTGATTATTAAGAAAAGGTAACAAGGATAAAATACGAGCTTGTTTGATAGCAATAGTAATTAATCGTTGTTGTTTTAAAGTCACTCTATTCACCCGTCTAGATAATATTTTTCCTTGTTCACTAATAAATCGACTAATTAAACTCATGTTTCTATAATCAATTCGATCCCCCGATTGGATCGGGGGCAAACGCCTACGAAAAGATCTCTTGGATTTAGTAAAAAGTCGCTTAGATTTATTCATAAATTTTTTATTCCTTATCTCTAAAATACTCTTTTGATCGGATCAAAATAAAAACGATTTCTATTTCTATTCTATATAGGATAGAGTTTCTATATAGAATTAAGAATATAGGATTAGATTTCTTTCTATTGATTTATTTGTTTATATTTATATATATATGTAATATATATATAGATACTATCATTATTCCTGTTCTTAAAATAACAGTTGACATACAAGCACTCAATTTTATCTATTTCTTGATTTCCCCGTGAATTGTATGTTTATAACAATAGGGACAGAATTTTCTCAATTCCAATCGACTAGGGGTGTTATGCCGATTCTTTTGAGTAATATATCTGGAAATTCCCGCCGATTCTTTCTTAATATCATTTCGAACACAACTGGTACATTCCAAAATAATTGTTACTCGAACATCTTTACCCTTGGCCATGAAACCTCCTTTGGATTTATGATTCACCCCAATCTTCTATTTTAATTTTAGGATCCAGAAAGAACAAGAACCAAAAAAATAGAAGCTGTTAACTAAAAAAAATTCGGAAATATTTTGTTGCAATGAATATTAATTAGTAATTAAATAAAAAAAATAATAAGCAATACAATGATTTTTTTAAAACTATATTTAAAATCTTTGTACAGTATTTTTTTTAAGTATCTCGTAGGATACTATTTCCCTAGCAACACCCTTTTTTCGTTCTATTAATAAACCCTGAACCCTCGTTTTTATGACCTTTCGCCCCCCACCTTTTTTCTAATTAATTCTAAAAAAAAATTAGAAAAAAGCGGGGGGGTAATTAGTCCCCGATCGTTGATTGTATCTCTAAATTTTTTCACCCTTTCTGATGTTAATAACTAGAATTAAAAAAAGGGAAATGTTAATGCATCTGGAAATAAACGATTAATCTCTATTAATAAACCTGCTAGCGAAACGAACCATAGAGTACTTAGTACCGGCGCTACGGAAAGATATGTTTTTAGATCTCGCATTTGAAATCCTCCTTCTTTATAATTCTTTATTGTATTACAATATATATAGTAATATATATAACTACAGATGTACATGTAGTTAAGAAGTTCTTGTATACGTAACCCCCAAAATTAGAATTGAAATATTGTCTACTAGAACAATCTTATAGATTCCATTTTCAAATAGAAACGCCTTTTTGTGTAAAATTTAAATTGAGAGAATTTTCGTAAAAAAAGTAATTTTTTTTATTATATGTTTGTTATCTGATATGAGACAAAAAAAAGAATAAATTAATTTGATA